TCCAATAAAACGGAAGAATTATAAATCTCTAAAATAATAGATAGAAATATCGCAAATAGAGCCATTGCGATACCCATTAAAGGAGTTGTTCCCCACCCCGGAGCTACTTTACCATATTCCGAATTCAACGGTTTTAACAAACCACCTACATTAGTTTGTCTTGGACGAGATTTAGAACCGTTCTCAACAGTTTGTGTAGCCATAAATCCTATTTGTATTCATTTTCATTACGATTAGTTGACTTTGTATACCATTCCGTTGTAAATGTAAATAAAGGATCTTAGGCTAGATCCGTTGGGGTCTTGAAATTATAGAATAAAAATAATGGAAACAGCAACCCTAGTAGCCATCTTTATATCTGGTTTACTTGTCAGTTTTACTGGGTATGCCTTATATACCGCTTTTGGGCAACCTTCTCAACAACTAAGGGATCCATTTGAAGAACATGGGGACTAATTGAAGTAATAAGCCTCCCAATACTGGGAGGCTTATTACTTCAATTGAGATAATGAAAAATCATTTTATTTTTTAGTTGGAACTTTAGGAGGTTCTCGAAAAAAGATAGCGAAAAAAATGATCCCTAGAGTCGAGACTAAGAGGAATGTATAAACTAGTGCTTCCATAGATTCGATCGAGGTTTACAATTATAGCTTCCATACCTGTTTGTTTCTTTGTTTTTTTCTTTGAGGAATTATCTCCCAACTTAAAGAATAAATTAAAGAGAAAGAGTAAAAAAAAAGTGATGATCCAAATCAAGATTTATTTTCTCTGGTACCATACTCTATAACAATAACAAAAACCAATTTCAAAAAGAAAATTGAGGCGTAAAGATATCAAAGTGGTGTTCAATTAGACTGCTTGTCTTTTTGTAGTTGGATCTCCAAGTTTTTGGAATGCTCCAAATTCTACTTGAGCATCCAAATCTGGGTCAATACCAGCAAAAACATCTCTGAACAAGGTTCTAGCACCATGCCAAATATGTCCGAAGAAAAAGAGTAAAGCAAACGAAGCATGTCCAAAAGTAAACCAACCCCTTGGGCTGCTACGAAAAACGCCATCCGATTTCAACGTAGCACGATCTAGTTCAAAAATTTCCCCCAATTGAGCGCGTCTAGCATATTTTTTTACAGTAGCAGGATCACTATAACTGACTCCATTAAGTTCGCCACCGTAGAACTCAACAGTTACACCGACTTGTTCAACACTATACTTTGATTCCGCTCTTCTAAAAGGAACATCCGCTCTAACAATTCCCTCACCATCTACTAAAACAACCGGAAATGTTTCAAAAAAAGTAGGCATACGACGTACAAAAAGCTCCCGCCCTTCTTTATCTCGAAAGATGGGGTGTCCTAACCATCCAACAGCTATCCCATCCCCGTTATCCATTGAGCCCGCCCTAAATAATCCCCCTTTTGCCGGATTATTTCCAATGTAATCATAAAAAGCTAATTTTTCAGGAATTTTAGACCATACTTCTGATAAACTTTGATTTTCGGCTAGTCCAGCACTAATCCTTCGATATATCTCTTGCTGAAAGTATCCCTGATCCCATTGATAACGGGTGGGCCCAAATAATTCGATCGGAGTGGTTGCGGAACCATACCACATAGTTCCGGCAACAACAAAAGCTGCAAAAAAGACAGCAGCAATGCTACTTGAAAGGACGGTTTCAATATTTCCCATACGCAATCCTTTGTATAGACGTTGTGGCGGGCGGACGCTAAGATGGAATAACCCTGCTAATATGCCCAATGTACCTGCTGCAATGTGATGAGAAGCTATTCCTCCCGGAACAAAAGGATCAAAACCTTCCACACCCCATGCCGGATTTACAGGTTCTACTTTTCCCGTTAGCCCATATGGATCTGACACCCATATTCCAGGACCATACGAGCCCGTTACATGAAATGCACCAAAACCAAAACAAGCCACTCCTGAAAGAAATAAATGAATTCCAAAAATCTTGGGCAAATCCAAAGAAGGTTTTCCTGTGCGTTCGTCGGTAAATATTTCTAGATCCCAGTATACCCAATGCCAGATAGCTGCCAAAAAGCATAAACCAGAAAACCCAATATGTGCACCAGCTACACCTTCATAACTCCAAATACCCGGATTTGTTGCAGTACCTCCTGTGATACTCCAACCACCCCACGAATTGGTAATTCCTAAACGAGTCATAAAGGGTATAACAAACATACCCTGTCTCCACATTGGATCAAGAACGGGGTCAGAAGGATCAAAAACTGCTAATTCATACAGAGCCATCGAACCGGCCCAACCAGCAACCAGAGCTGTATGCATTATATGAACAGCAAGCAACCGGCCGGGATCATTCAATACAACGGTATGAACACGATACCAAGGCAAACCCATGGAAATACCCCTTTAGCAAAGATAAATAGACACTATGTAACTTTATTGCATTGGAAAAGACTGTAATTCTATATACCTCCCTTAATTCAGTGAATTGTTTCCGAACAAGGGCTAATATTTTTGTTCTATTAGGTTGGTAATAAAATAATGGAAGAACTTTGTTTCTAGGAACAAGGCTAAGCAGATTTATTCTATACTCAATAAGTACTAATACGCAATGGGGGTTAATACCAAGTTCTCGGAAGGAATGTGTACATACTTATTTCATCATTCTATTCATAAAAATTTGACGTTATTCATTCAGTTTTTCATTATGATTTTTTCGAATATATGGATAAAATAAATACGAGATAAAAATCAATATCTATTATTTATTATTAAAGATAATAAAAAATAAAATCATTTTGTTACGTTTCCCCATCAAAGTGAAATATAGTACTTAGTTCTTTTTTCTTTCATTTAATGCCTATTGGTGTTCCAAAAGTACCTTTTCGAAGTCCCGGAGAGGAAGATGCATCTTGGGTTGACGTATAGTGCGACTTGTCAGACATATTGGGTCATATGGGATTTTTCCCGTTTTCTCCCCCGATCGAGATATCCCCTATTTCGCCCAAGAAAGATTCGGTGAATCATTAGAAATTTGGAGCGTGAAGTTCAATTAGATTTAGATACGTTTTAGGGGATTCAGATTACATTGCTTCGAATAATTTATGGTTGACTTGGTTGGACTAAAAAATGAAGTATCCAGGCTCTGTTTAGAAAAAACCAATTGGTTGGTAATATATCTATGATTCCTGGTTTTAGAATAAAAGATTCCTATTTGGTTTATTTGTCAAAGGAGTTGGTGTTACTAACTATTTAGTAAGAAAGTATGAAAAATAGTCGGGGCAGAAAGTGATAATAAAAATAAACGGTAATGGAGACCTTTGTCCTATACGTACAAAAAAAACTCGGGCAAATCTTTACCCAGAGTAGAGCATAAACCTAAGAAGCTGAAAGAGACCCAATCAGTAACAAGAAAATACCATCGTGATTTGGATTGAATCTCGATGAAACAATACATCAATGAGAAGTTAATTCAATGAGTTTAGTGACGTTTTTTTTTTTTTCATTTTTTTTTTATTAAATTATTAATATTAAATAAATTAAAGTAAAAATCAAATATAAAATTGAAATTAAAGTAGTGATCCTATCACTATTGAAGAAGAAATTTTCGTGAGAAGACAGAAAGAGCCCGAATATGTTATGAGAAAAGAACGAGGACAGGAATCTATACATTGATTCGTTTTTTCGCAATTTTTTTTGAACCGTATGCATCAAAAGGTGCATGTACGGTTTCTAAGGGATACACTTGGACCCTAATCAACCGACTTTATCGAGAAAGATTACTTTTTTTAGGCCAAGGGGTTGATAGCGAGATCTCAAATCAACTTATTGGTCTTATGATATATCTCAGTATTGAAGATGATAACAAAGATCTTTATTTGTTTATAAACTCTCCTGGGGGCTGGGTAATACCTGGAGTAGCTATTTATGATACTATGCAGTTTGTGCGTCCAGATGTCCACACAATATGCATGGGGTTAGCCGCCTCAATGGGATCTTTTATCTTGGTCGGAGGAGAAATTACCAAACGTTTAGCATTCCCGCACGCTTGGCGCCAATGGTTTTTTTGAGACAAAAAATAAAAAAGAAGACTATGCCTTCGCCCTATGAAATATGAATAGTTAAGTAATAATAGACTATTAAGTAATAGTAGCATGGCACTTCGAATTCGATATAATAAATTTTTACATTGTCAAAAAACAAAAAATTAGATTATGTATCGAGAGGGTAGTATGAAAGAAATAAAGGATATTTCCGATTTTCTCTTATTTATCGGGCGTCCGGTTCAGCGTCACAAGCTCTTTTCTTTTTGGCTCTTAACACTATTTATATTTAGGTAAAGAGTAGGAAAAAACAAGATTTTTCATTTTTAGTTTTTTTTATTTGATCAAAAAGAAACTTTGGGATTGCTGAATTACAGATAAAAAAATGAATATATTCTATTAAGGCAACGGAGCCATCATAGTATTTTAAACTATTACAAAAAAGAAGGGTGGTATTTTGATCATTTGACCATCTGGGTCTACTATATTCGTCTCTTTCTTCAATGGCACGGAGAGGTCAATTTGAGTATAGAGCCGTATGCATATCCAATGCACAAAAGATGCCCGTACGGTTATTTAATTTTCTATCTTTCTTCTATTCTTTGTTATTTTTCTTGACTTCATCATCATCCCATGAGATAGAGGGACGTTATATCATCAGGGTAATGATCCATCAACCTGCCAGTTCGTTTTATGAGGCACAAACGGGAGAATTTATCCTGGAAGCGGAAGAGCTACTAAAACTGCGCGAAACCCTCACAAGGGTTTATGTACAAAGAACAGGCAAACCCTTATGGGTTGTATCTGAAGACATGGAAAGAGATATTTTCATGTCTGCAACAGAAGCACAAGTTTATGGAATTGTCGATCTTGTAGCGGTGTAATGAAAATAACACGGATTTCACGCAAATCTATGATTTGCGATTTTATCTCTGCGTTTATTTAAAGCAATTCATAATTATCCGGTTAGGATCAATCTAAACCAGTCCATTATGTATACAAATACAATTAAGTATGCCAACTATTAAACAACTTATTAGAAATACAAGACAGCCAATAAGAAAGGTCACGAAATCCCCCGCTCTTCGGGGATGCCCTCAGCGTCGAGGAACATGTACTCGGGTGTATGCGCGACTCGTTTAGATCATATCATGATCTGGCACAAAAGCCATTTCCAGTATCAATGATCGGCAACAGCGGATAAGATAGAACAGAAGCAAAGACTACATTCACTATATAAAAATATAAAATAAAAGAAATCTATCCTACCCCCCCATTGGATTATGGATGAATTTTATGGTTTCTCTCGATCCAAATCCAATCAAGATGAGAAGCAATTTTCCATTGGTAACAAAAGGTTATCCATTAAGCGGAGTAAAGCTTATTAAAAATAAAAATTGGATTCCTACTCTGGCAAGAACGGAAGAAGAGGGTCAGCTACCCAGCTAATTTTCATAATTAAATACCGTTACTGTATAGCTAAATCTCGTTGTGAAAGACCTATTACTAGATAATTCATAGGTAGAGCCAAAAAGGATGAACTATACAAGTTACCAATAACGTTGATTCAATGCAATGAAGGAAAGGCTCCGGTGTATAGAGAAGACCTCAGCGTTTAAAAAGTCACCATAGAAACGAAGGAACCCACTATTTCTTTCTCTTTATCATTTTTATTTACTCTATTTTTTACATTTATCGCAGTAAAATGCCTAAAAAATCGTGGTTGGGAAGGTTATATCAGCCAAAGCCAGTGGAATTTTTAGTTTATACATTGGAAACATCCGTTTTGTTATTACTAAATTAGGAAAGGGTAAAAGACTAACTGAAAGAAAAGAAATCGATTAGTTATTCGTCAAAGTTTCATCTATTCAATGACTAGAATTAGACGGGGATATATAGCTCGTAGACGTAGAACAAAAATTCGTTTATTTGCATCAAGCTTTCGGGGGGCACATTCAAGACTTACTCGAACTATTACTCAACAGAAAATAAGAGCTTTAGTTTCGGCTCATCGAGATCGGGATAATAAAAAAAGAAATTTTCGTCGTTTGTGGATCATTCGGATAAACGCAGCAATTCGCGAAAGGTTCGTATCCTATAGTTATAGTACATTAATACATAATTTGCATAAGGGGCAGTTACTTCTAAATCGTAAAATACTTGCACAAATAGCTATATCAAATAAGAATTGTCTTTCTATGATTTCGAATGAGATAATAAAAGAACTAGATTATAAAAAATCTACCGAAACAATTTAAACGGAGTTTCCCGGAGTTTCTTCCCCGGGAAGGTAGAATCCAAATTCCTATGATAAAATATGATATGATTAAAGTAGTCAAAATAAAAGACCGCATTCAATAAAAAAAAAGCTTTCTCCGATTTGTTTTTTTCTTACCACATGTCTAGATCATCGAAAAAATACGAATCTACGTTTGAGTTCAGATTTTTTAAAAATTATGATGAGTCAAGTGAAGAAAGATTAAGCCTATTTAGTTCTGATTCGAAGACCTGTAGTTCTAGCAATGGATTCGTCCGTTCTTTCAAATTGTTTCTCATTATTCAGAAAGGGTAACAAAGATAAAATACGAGCTTGTTTTATAGCAATAGTTATTAATCGTTGTTGTTTCAAGGTCAATTTATTCACCCGTCTAGATAATATTTTACCTTGTTCACTAATAAATCGACTAATTAAACTCATGTTTCTATAATCAATTCGATCCCCCGATTGAATCGGGGGCAAACGCCTACGAAAAGATTGCTTGGATTTAAGAAAAGATCGCTTGGATTTATCCATGGTTTGTTTGTTTTTGTTTATTCCGTATCTCGAAAATCCTATTTCTTAATTCTAATTCATTTTAAAATGAAAGCTACTCTAATTAAAATTCAATTTAGTTATTTTATATTCCCTTCAGTGAAAGAGTACCATACAGATACTAAGTTCAATCTATTTCTTTATCGTCTCATGAATCGTATGCTTGTAGCAATAAGGGCATAATTCGAATCGATTAGCCGTATTACGTTAGTTCTTTTGAATAGAAATATTCGCTAATATCCTATAACACTTTTTCGAACACAACTCTTACATTACAAAATCGCCGTTACTCGTACATCTTTACCCTCGTTTACTTTCGATTTTTTAATTATTAATATTTGGATTCCAAACGAAGGAAAATCGAAGTTAATAACATCAAATCCAATTGTAACAACTATATTATATATAGTAAATCAAACTAGTTTTCACTTGGTTTGAAAAGTAATAGTAAAATAATAAGTAATACAAAAATTTCTAAACGCTATTTGAAATCGAAGTACGGTCTAGTTTTCATTTAACTATCTTGGTTCGAATAACCGTTCCTTATATTCTGCGCAGTTTCGATTCTAAGTCTACCTCTCTATGATTAATATTCATTTAGATTTCATTTGATTCGAGAATTCGAACTTTAGATCGAGTCTCGTAGATGTTGAATCCACTTTG